GGGAATTTCTTGGGTTATCAAATGATACATAGTGCGATACAGTCAAAACAAGGTAGCCTAGTAAATAAAAAAGAGGTACCTCGGAGACAATTGGACTCATCAACGGATTCTCTACCCTCTCCCTTTTCCTTTCCTTTGATTGGTTTCTCTTTGTTGTAGGAGAACAAGATGGTTAGAAATCCTTTATTTTTTCAACTCAATCGCTCTTTTGATTTTGGAAAAAAGAAATAGCTTTATCAATATACTGCTTCTTCTACACATTCATCACCAACCCCTAATCGAATGGGACTAGCTAATAGTTAGGACTCAGAAAAAACCGATAATCCACTCATCGGAAAAACTACGTCCAGGTACTAATCTCTTTTTAACCTTTCATTAGATCGGGTAATCATTCAAATAAAGAACAGAAGCTCGTTGCTTTTTGTTTATCTAAAATGAGATTTGGACCACTTCTATCCATCTATTCACTCGACCCAACTGTCAATTATTTTTGTTCAAAATGCAAAGAAGATTTTGTAGCGATCCGCTGAATAGAAAAGATTCGCAGAATTCTCTATTGATAGACACGACATGCTGTTTTTTCCACTCATTCCTTTCAGGATCAGTCGCGGTCTTACAAACCCTACCGATGGTATGGACGAATCCCTTGCTTCATAAAAATGTGTAAAAGATGCTAGCCGCACTTAAAAGCCGAGTACTCTACCGTTGAGTTAGCAACCCCAATAAAAAACCGCGTAGATATAATCAAAATCAAAAAAGAGATACAATTGCACGACACGATAAAAACAGGAAACTAAGAAGAAAACAACGAGAACCCATTCTGAACATAGAAAAGATCAGATGAAAATACAAGAACTTTTCAGATAACATTAAAGTCGAAATTGAGAGGCCATCTCCTATCCCCTATGTCATCCATTCTTATCCTTATCTATTTTCTTTTTGATAAAAAAAGAAAGACTTCTTGTATCAGAGACAATCCACCGAACCAAGCAATTGCTTTTGAATGAAGTAAAGTAAAAAAACCTAGGGAACGGGGAGAAATAGATCCCTTTCTACACTATCCCATTTTATTCGACCCGATATTGTCAATGTAAATCTTTCTATTTACAATAGAACTAAGGACTTGTATTGAATTGGCATTTAATAGACAAAAAACAAAAAATGGATATAGGTGGAAAAAAGAGTATGGTATGAAAAAACTAGGGTTTATTCAATGACTATCAATTAATATAAGGGGAATAAGCAAGCTTAGCTCCCCTTCCTTTTTCTTATTTATTAGTATTCGTGACTTATTTTGATACTAAAGTTCAAACAACGGGAATCTCTGTATCCTTAAAAACTCCCGCCTTCTTTAAAATAGAATGAACAGTTCTTGTAGGTTGAGCGCCTCTTTCAATAAAATAGAGAATAGCAGGAACATTTAAATGGGTTTGATTGTTTATCGGATCATAAAGACCGACCTTTCGAAGATCCCTTCCTTCTCTTCGGGATCGAACATCAATTGCAACGATTCGATAAACCGCTCGTTGCTTTCGTCCACAGCGTTTCAAACGAAGTTTGACCATAACATTCCTATAGTTTGTTATCGGTTTGTAATTGATTCCATTACAGAATCGTGGATAATCATTGGTTTGGTTAAGTTGAGACCTAACCATCTATCAATTTTGATTTCTATTCAAATTCGATATGTTAAATCTCGAAATGAAGAGATTTAAATTAGAATTCTCATTTCTATTCTGAAAAAAAGAATTTTTGATTTCAAAATGGAGTATAAGAATTCATTATATATTCCATTCTTCTCATTTAGATTCTAGAATCCTTTTTTGTTTCTTTTTTGAAAGAAAAACTCTATCGGAATATTTTCCGATAAAATCGAAAAATAGATATCGTTTTCTCTAAAAAAAATCTAGAGAGAGACTCTATCTAGGTATGTTCTGGGACGAAAGGATTCGAACCTTCGCGTATCGGGTCCAAAACCCGTTGCCTTACCACTTGGCCACGCCCCAGTGGTGTATAGTAGTGCTGACCAATGCCGATACAACTATCTATCTATTTGTATGTTCTGAGACGAAAGGATTTCAACGCCCCCTCTACGTAAAACCGCTAGCGCCCTATCCGCTTAGCCAAAGCGCCATGACATTTTTCTTTCTATTCGCCAGTAGAAAGACTATTCTACTACGCGTAATAGGCCTTTGTCAACCCTAACCCCAATATCTATGGAATAGATGAAACATATAATGAAACGGACTTTATTGATCATTACATAGAATTCAATTAAGATATTCTATGAAAATAGGATTTCTTCTATTCTCTTTTGAGAATTGAAGAATTTTTTTTGTCTACCTTCATTCTATTCATTTTTCTCTTCTATTATTAACATCTTACTAACTCAATCAAAAGGATCCCCAAGAACAAAAAATTTGTTATGATTAACATCTTTCGTTTTATCTGTATCTATCTGCATTCTGTCCTTTATTCGAGTAGTTTTTTCTTCGGCAAATTGCCTGAAGCCTACGCTTTTTTGAATCCAATCGTAGATGTTATGCCAGTCATACCTCTTTTCTTTTTTCTCTTAGCCTTTGTTTGGCAAGCTGCAGTAAGTTTTCGATGAACTCTTTAATACTGGCCTAGAAAATTGCAGAATTTCTTCGAAAAAAAAGGTGAAGAATTAATTAATAAGATGGGCTAAGTCTTAGAGTATGAAGAGCATAAAACCTCGATTCCAAGATTGAAATTCTTGGATAGCCACCATAAATCTAGATCAATCCAAATTTCCTATTATGACCCTTTTGCATTATTGGTATCAAAGTATCAAAAAAAAAAATAGGATACCTAGTATAAGAATGGGCAATCTATTCTCTTTTTACCAAAAAAAGAATCTTGGAGATTCTATAATGCTTAATCTCAAACTCTTTGTTTATATAGTAGTGACCTTTTTTGTTTGTCTCTTCATATTCGGATTTCTATCTAATGATCCGGGGCGTAATCCTGGACGTGAAGAATAAAAATCTTATTTTTCCTTTTGTTGCTTCATTTTGAAACGTTCTTAGGATTTTATCTATTCCACATCTTTAACTATTTTAAAAGAATTTTAAAAAAGAAAGAAAAAAGGGGGGGTATAAACCGGAATCTGAAAGAAAAAAAAAGATCAAGACATCAAAGGGAAAGAGAGGGATTCGAACCCTCGGTACGAAGAATTCGTACAACGGATTAGCAATCCGACGCTTTAGTCCACTCAGCCATCTCTCCCAATTGAAAATGGGAGAATTACCTGAAATGACACGAAAAGTCAAACTTGAAAAAAACCTTCTTTATCTCTCTTTTTTTTTAGAATTTTATTCTAAAGAGATAGATAGATGTATCTACGGTTTTTATCAGCAATTCTATTTAAGAAATAAGGGATCGAAAAAGAGAAATCGAATGAATAAAAAAAAAGAAGATAGGTCTTGCCAGAGTCCCCCTTTCTGAAATCTGAAAGGAAGACCGTGAAATTCTTTGTCCCTTTCTCGGAAAAAAAAAGAGTACTCCATTCGAAAGAAAGGCTCTTTTCCGCGGCCTGGACCGGTCAATACCTAGCCGGGCCTTTTTGAGTGTCGACTAAAGGATACCCATAAAAAAGAAATCCATGAAAAAGAGACCAAATTCTTTTTCTTTATTGAATTTGAAAAAAAGGGGGCTTGTGATTGAATCAAGAATCGAATCAGAAAGAAAAGAAGGACTTTTTGATTCTTTTGATATAGAATATCAGTGTCATATTTTTTATTATTCTTTCTTTTTGATTTCCGTTTACTGTAACTAGACTATATATAAACGAGAAAAAAAAAAAAGAACTGTCGATTCTTACACGATGCCTTTTTAGGATATGTATGTTATATTATAACTTAAGTAGTTTTGTCAAGCCATATCTGGCAAAACTCCTCCAGCAAAAAAAGCACTTGTCTTTTAGGTATTTAAAGGAGTCTTCTTTTCCTAATTTCGTTGAGTCTCCTAATAAAAGACATCAACACCCTAATTGAATTTTCACGGCTCTTTTCTGATCCTATCTTTATTAAGCCCGATTCCTATCTTCGACAAAAAGTCCATTTATATGCAATAATTACAGTGTAGCGGGTATAGTTTAGTGGTAAAAGTGTGATTCGTTCTATTAATCCCCTTACCTAGTTAAGGGGTCCTTCAATATGATTCATATTCGGAGCCGAAACTTTTTTTCTTAAAAGGATTGAATCCTTTACCTCTCAATGAAAGAGTCGGGGAAGAATATACATTCTCGTGATTTGTATCCAAAGATCAATTTCCAGTTGAAAAAAAAAATTTGGATTATGGAATTACGAAACATAATTTTATTAAATTGGACACTAACTTCCAATTTATTGAGTATGAATAAGGGGTCCATGGATAAAGAAAGATAGAAAGTTGTTTTTTTAATCGTAACTAAATCTTCAATTTTTCGTTTTGATAGGGTAGATTGAAGCAAAATAGCCATTAAAGATGTCTTTAGTTTACTAGAGACATCGAAAATTTGTTTTAGCTCGGTGGAAACAAAATGCTTTTCCTAATGACTCTCTCAAATAGAAATAGAGAACGAAGTAACTAGAAGGGTTGTTAGAATCCCCCCTTCTAGAAGGATCATCTAGAAAGCGAATCCTTTTGAATGAAAGGCATTCAGACAGAAAAGCTGACGTAGATGTTATGGACCGAATTTTTTTCCTGTCTTATCTTATTTTATATCTCAGAATTTCCTAATTTATCCCTCTTCCATAAAGGAGCCGAATGAAAGCAAAGTTTCATGTTCGGTTTTGAATTAGAGACGTTAAAAAGGATGAATCGACGTCGACTATAACCCCTAGCCTTCCAAGCTAACGATGCGGGTTCGATTCCCGCTACCCGCTGCTCTACCTATTCTATATACTCGTTTTTATTCGAATCTTTCTATTTTGAGTGAATTCTAATGAATTCAAAAATGCATTAGTGAATTGAGCAATCCCATAAATTCTTTCACA